AGGGTCCTGGTCATTTGATTTGGTAATAAAGATAATAACGAATAGAAAGGAATTAATGACTTGGACTGGGTATTAACGGTCAATCTCCGGTAGAAGGTTCCGTCGGAACAATTATTTATTTCAGGTACCTCTTAAATAAAAAAAAAAAGAGAGAAAATGTGGGGAGAAATGACAAGAAGATATTGGAACATGAATTTTGAAGAGATGATGAAAGCAGGAGTTCATTTTGGCCATGGTACTAGGAAATGGAATCCTAGAATGGCACCTTACATCTCTTCAAAGCGTAAAGGTATTCATATTACAAATCTTACTCGAACTGCTCGTTTTTTGTCAGAAGCCTGTGATTTAGTTTTTGATGCAGCAAGTATGGGAAAACACTTCTTAATAGTTGGTACCAAAAATAAAGCAGCCAATTCAGTAGCATCAGCTGCAATAAGGGCTCGGTGTCATTATGTTAATAAAAAATGGCTCGGTGGTATGTTAACGAATTGGTCCACTACAGAAATGAGACTTCATAGGTTCAGGAACTTGAGATCGGAACAAAATACGGGGAAACTCAACTGTCTCCCGAAAAGAGATGTAGCAATGTTGAAGAGGCAATTATCTCACTTGCAAACCTATCTGGGCGGGATCAAATATATGACGGGGTTACCCGATATTGTAATCATCGTTGATCAGCAAGAAGAATATACGGCTCTTCGAGAATGTCTCACTTTGGGGATTCCAACAATTTGTTTAATCGATACAAATTGTGACCCGGATCTCGCAAATATTCCGATTCCAGCGAACGATGACGCTATAGCTTCAATCCGATTGATTCTTAACAAATTAGTATCCGCAATTTGTGAGGGCGGTTCTAGCTATATAAGAAATTGTTGATTAATAATAGGATAAGTCAATGACTTTGGAAACTCCATAAATTGATTGAATCGGTTACTATCCCTGAGTCTCAAAAAAGAGATCAAAATCACTGGGGATATTATGTGATCACTTGGGATCCGAAATATACGATTGATTCAAAGTAGACGAGTTGAGAAAGAGATACGAGATGGCTGAATCAAAATAATTCCTTTTTAAGTTCTATTTATGTCAGAGGGCAATATGAATGTTTTACCCTGTTCCATCAACTCACTAAAAGTGTTATACGATATATCCGATGTGGAAGTAGGCCAACATTTTTATTGGCAAATAGGGGGTTTCCAAGTCCATGCCCAAGTACTTATCACTTCTTGGGTTGTAATTGCTATCTTATTAGGTTCAGCCACTATAGCTGTTCGGAATCCACAAACCATTCCAACCGACGGTCAGAATTTCTTCGAATATGTCCTCGAATTCATTCGAGACTTGAGCAAAACTCAGATTGGAGAAGAATATGGTCCTTGGGTTCCCTTTATTGGAACTATGTTCCTATTTATTTTTGTTTCTAACTGGTCAGGTGCCCTTTTACCCCGGAAAATCATACAGTTACCGCATGGAGAGTTAGCTGCACCCACGAATGATATAAATACTACTGTTGCTTTAGCTTTACCTACGTCAGTGGCATATTTCTATGCGGGTCTTACCAAAAAAGGATTGGGTTATTTCGGTAAATACATTCAACCAACTCCAATACTTTTACCAATTAACATCCTAGAAGATTTCACAAAACCCTTATCACTTAGTTTTCGACTTTTCGGGAATATATTAGCGGATGAATTAGTAGTTGTTGTTCTTGTTTCTTTAGTACCTTCGGTGGTTCCTATACCTGTCATGTTCCTTGGATTATTCACAAGCGGGATTCAGGCTCTTATTTTTGCAACTTTAGCCGCAGCTTATATAGGTGAATCCATGGAGGGTCATCATTGACTAGCTTCCGAAATGGTCTTAAAAAAAAGCTTATCCCAACTCATACCGGTATATACGATCTAGAATAGGAGCAAAAAAAAATGTATGATATTAGAGAATTCAAAAAAAGTAAGGGGGGTCGAGCTGGGTATATGTAAGGGCTCTAAGCCAATCCCTGTATATGTTTCGAAGAATGATTCTAGAATCCGGTTCAATAGAAGATACGGATGGTTTACGTTATTAAAGAAACAATGTATATGTGATATTAGATATTCACTAGTTATATATGGGCTATCCATATATATTATTTCCCATCCCACTGAATTTAGACGGATTCCAATGCAAGCCCTTCCGTTTTATCTGTGCCTGTGGATTGAATGAATAAACAAATGAAGTCAAGCGTGCATATAGAAGAGAAAGAGCGAAGAATTGAAAGAATGGAATGGTTCGGAACAAAGAAATGGAAGAATTGGAACCATATAGATTTACAAAGACTCCACGGATAGGAACTAAAAACGAGATATCGAAGTAGCTCTGATGATTCAGTAATATTATTATTTCAATTCAGAGTTCTTAGTTCTTTTTTTTCGGATAGATCTTAAGTGATGGAATAATGAAGTAATAATTCATCGGTTGATTGTATCATTAACCATTTCTTTTTTTTGGTGCGAGGAAC